TCCGAGTCCGAGCTCTTGGAATAGGCTCGGAAGCGGATCAGAAAATCTTCTCGATCGGACGAAGGATCGATCGATTTTCTTTCATTATTCAGTTAAACCAATTATTCGTTATTCGAGCAGATAGCAACAACCATTTCATCGGACATGGTTCCGATGGATTTCCACGACTCTACCAACCGATCAATTCGATTCTCCTCCACTTAATCCCTTTTTCATGGCCACATATCTTTACGGCTAAGGAATAGGAAATCTTTCTCCTCTTTCATGAAGCAAATCTTTCATTTCATCCAGGAAAAGCCATCTCTTTCTCAACAATGTCTTTGTCAGTTGATCCAATAGCCTTCCCTTAGATAGGAACAGATTTGATAAATAGTGATAACTAGCGGATAGAATATTAGAACGGAAAGACCCCTTATATAATGAACTATTGGTTAATGAACTATTGATTCTCCTTTGGCGATGAATCAACAATTCGAAGTGCTTTTCTTTCTTATTCTTGCTGAAAAAGCTTTGCAAATTAACTCGGGGAGAAGCTGTTTTGAAAGGAAGAACCCTTAACATCTCTTCATCTGCAAAGAATTCTCGACGTGAAAACGCAGGCCCATCTTCGAATAGGGAAAAGAATGCATCCGGAGGGTCCCAAATGAATCGGTTTATTACCAAAAAGTTTTCTTCTTGGAAAAAGCGATCTCGTGCCTTCGCGGTGAACTCCGAATCATTTTCTTCAAGCTCATCGTCAGGCTCATATGGAGCCTCATATGGAAACTCATCTTCAAGCTCATCGTCAGGCTCATATGGAGCCTCATATGGAGCCTCATATGGAAACTCATCTTCAAGCTCATCGTCAGGCTCATATGGGGACTCATATGGAAACTGATCCTCTTCATGAGAAAGCTTGCCCCCAAATCGATAGGCGCCCCGAAATGGATAGGGAAATCCTAATTCATTGGACATTTCGATACAATCAAATAGATTTCCACAAGGGCGCCATAGTCTCGGAGCCCAAACTATGCGATTATCTACTAAACGCTCCCTTTCCTCTTTCGTCTCGGGGGATACTCCCCATTCTTCCCATTTGTTTTTTTCATTATGATCAAGGATAGAATCAAATCCATTTTGCATCATATCTAACGGATTCCTTGCTTCGGACCGAAGAAGCAATGTCACTCGATTATTATCAAACTGACTGCAATCTTTTTCTGTCCGTGAGGATCCCACCAGAGCGCCTTCTACTTCTAATAGGCCATGAACTACATCAGAATCAGTCTCAACGAATCGATAAGAAGCGATCCAATCTTTTTCATCTCCGAGTGCAGACCAAAGATCTTGAGCGACCGATCCGGCAGAACAACTCAAAAGATAAAGAAGTATCGTGAATTTCTTCATGCTCGTTTCAAGTTCGAAGTACCATCTGTACAAATAGAAATCCGTGTCAATAGATGTTCTCTTCTGCACATAGCTAGATAGCAAATCTAGGGGGCAATTACTTATAAGTAGATTTTGTGCAACAGCCCTTCCTATCTGATAGAAAGCTATCCCATGATTCTTAAGTGATCCTAGATCGGCTCGCGAATCCCAAATTTGTCTATGAAGAACTAGTTCAATTGTCTTAGTTTCCATAATTGATTTCTTATGTCCAATAGTCAATGATAGGGCCTGATTGCTAAATGCTGCAAGATCTCGTGCATTGGAACCCACGGTTATGGACCCGAATCCGTTAGTATGGCAAATTTGCCCTTCCAAGTCAACCCCCCTAGTATATGAAACAATGCAAAAGTGCCTTCGTTGTTGTGGAATAAGGGGCCTTCGTACCTTAATGCATGTATTTAATTTATCCGTAGCTAGTAAAGCGGGATCCAATTTTTTGGGAATATGAGTCGAAGCAATAACAAGAATCTTTCTAGCGCTTTCCCAATCCTTGGAGAGATAGTTCACTAATAGACCGAGCTTGAAATAATTCGACTCATGCACATTCAGATCATGAATGCTTGGAATCCATATTATGCAAGGAGACATTGCTTTTGCTAATTGCAAGTTAGTGATGACATCAGATTGGATCGGACCCCTATACTTATTAAAGAGAGTTAGCACAGCCGTCACACTTCGCAGACCAATGGCAATAGCCTTATTAATAGCATGAATCTCGTTAATAGCATGAATCTTGTTATTGTTAATAGCATGAATCTCGTTATCAGTAGGAAGATCGTCAGACTTAGCACCCAGAAGCAGGAACGGAAATACCGTAATGAAAGGAACATAGGAGTTTGTCGCTAGGTATTTGACCAAATATGATCGTCCAGTTCCTCTAGAACCTAGCAATAAAATACCCCTAGAAGGGGATATGTCCACGCGGAACGAAAAGGGTTCTCCATGAGATGGAAAAAGAGTACTATCAGACCCATGCGAGGTTTGTGAATAAGTGATTGTCTGATAATGAGCAAGGAATATCCGTTTTTCTGCTAAAGAGAATCTATTGAACTCATAATTCATTAGATCCTTCTTATGAATGTCAACTATGGATCGTAAGTAAAAGAATCCCGGTTCTTCATGATACCCAGCGTCACTATTTGATAAAGGATCACTATAAGTCAGACTCAATAGAATTTGATCAATTCTTTTTTCTGTCGTTAGGTTGGCGAACTGAATCAAGAATGGTTTGTCTTGATTCTCAACCGCATGAGAGTTCTCGGCCCAGGATTCGATTTTCTCAGCAATGCAATCAGAGTTGCCCCTCTCCCCCTTTCTTATCAATAAATGGAGCTCCTTACTTGTACGACTTAGATGTCTCGTTTTTATCCAAAAAGCGATTGGATGGATGGGATTTGGTATGAGACTTATGAAATTGATGAGATTCCAATATCTCCTCCTCAAACTAAAACGTATTGCTTTGACCCAAAAAGAGGGACCGCGGCCCAATATCATGGCAAAAGCCAAACGCCGTATTTCTCGCAGAGAATCTTCGAATTCTTGCAGAGGAAATAGAAGGAGATCCTTGAACGGGAGATAATGAAGTTTAGAATACTCAGCCACAAGTTCTTCCAACTCACTGATGTATGATTCAATCGTAAAAGGTTTGATCTTTTCTAACTCTGTCTGTAACTCACTAGAGGCTCGGGAAACAAAGAGAAGACATCTAGGAACGAAGTATCCAGCAACAAGAAGAAAGAAAAGGATTAAGAACTCACAAGCATTTGTTGATATGAGACACGATAGAACGGATGACTCATGATTTCGATCAATTATTTCGACTTCTCCGGGCAGAAGAAAATTCTGTATACACTTAATCCAAATCGCACTTAGCCGAATCTTCCATTGGAAAAGAATCGGCCACAATTTTTCGTCAAATTCGTCCTCAAGAGTTATCCATAATAGATCTGATTTCTCCATAATATCATCCAAAATAGATACAAATTGGGGACTGTAACTTTCTAGTATCGGCATTGGGTTTGAAAAAGTATCGAAAAACATGGGTTTTAGATATTTGGACCCTGTCGAAGTAAAGAAATATGGTATAGATCTTAGGAACCGATTCCATTTTGAGAGATCTCCTTGCAAGCTTATATCCATCGGACTCGGTTTTTTGCTCTTGACGGATGGTAAATCTTTCTCAGACCACGGAGTGTGAATCAAACCCATGTTTGAATTGAAACTGAGATACTGATCCAAGTTCTTCCCTTCTGAATCAGCGGATCCATTCATATCTGAAAAAGGCTGACAATAAGTTCGTTCCAAATTGACTATTTGTTCCTCTGTTAGAGGTGTTGCAGAAATGTCTGCGATCGAGTAAATAGCTCTCCGAACGAATGGCTCGAATCGAATTGGAAACTGGAAAGATTTGTACAAGTTATACCTTTCGTCAACACTTTGTGGAAAATCCTTAGGTATGAATATGTCAGATACCTGTAAGTCGATTGGTGAAATCGTCTCTCTCTCCAAAAAGAGAGGTTTTTTTTTACCGACACACAAAGAAAATCTTTTGTTGCGAATGAACAAGATATTGAGGAATTGTCCATATGTAAGATCAGAATTCTTCATACGGGTCTTTTCCACATAAAAGGGGAATCTTTTGTTACAATAGAGCCAGAAGTGACGCGGATTATTCAAGAATCGAAGTCGATTTGCTTTATAAAAAGAAGATATCAATGAACTTCTATGAAATGGTTTCACGGGATTCAGCCAATTGTCTCGATCCTGGGATAGCATTGAGAAATAGGAATCCGTGTTAGCAAAGGATTTCCTGCGATTCTTTCTAGTATGGAATGAGTCAAGCATCCACTTTGGTATCTTATTGAACAAAAATGGTAATATTCTTCCTCCATTGATCAAGAATTTCGGTCTTTGGGAAGTATCAGGATCATCTAATAAGAAGGGTTTCAATTTCTTCAAAGGAAGAAATTGAAGACCTAGTAATCCTAATAACGGATTGCGGGGTTGATCACTCTGCCATTCATAGATGCGAATCTCGGACCTATGAATGGTCCCGATACTCACAAAGAAAAAATGAAGTAACTTGGACTTGGACAAAAAGAGAAGTGACTTGCCCAAAAGGGGAAGTGACTTAGACAAAAAGAAACGAAGTGGCTTAAACCAATCTTCTTTGTCGAAAATCTCGGACCAATCAATCGAATATTGATTAATACGTATACATAATCGATCGAACACTGCTTGAAAGGGGTTCTTCTGTTCAGAAACGAAAGGGTCCAAATGTTCCTGGAAATTCTTGATCCCATTGGACCATTCGTATATATATTCATCAGGATCCCAATTCATGGATCTCTCGGTTCGAGAAATAAGAGGATCAAACCATTTCTTCTGACTCTTTTTCAAATTCCAATTCCATAAATGTTGGTTGATCCTATATTTCATTAGAGTTATATGATTCAGAGTCTCATTTCCGATTTTCTCCCTTACCATTAAAAAGAATCGATTCGATCCATTTCTTATGTACCCACAGGCCCTATATTGGATTTGAATCCGATTTCGGATCAATCTATATTGATTGACTGTCTCCATTATCTTGTTGCTAGCAAATAGCACTCTTTCTCGTTTTGGATCTTCCAAATCATTCCCGCAGTGGATCCGGACCAATTTTTTTCGGAGCCTTCGATAAAAAGATTCATTCTCTTCATAAAAAAGAGGGGTTAGAAGGAATAAAGATTTCTTTTTCGATTCATCTCTGGCCCCATTCAAGAATTTTTTTTGATACAATCCGTAGGCATCAATAGAAAGGGCGAATCCCCTATGATAGACCACATCCGGCTGGGTTATTGATAGAGTGAATCGATTTGCCATTTCTTGAAATCTCTCCTCTGATTCCAAATCGTGACCTAAGGTGTATTCCCCTTTGTTCCGGTCATGGAATAGATGAAATAAACCCCCAAATGGATTTTGGTTCAAGAATGAAATCTTATTGTCTATATCCGGTTCATCCTTCGGAACCATATAACATCCCGGATCTGATGAAATAGGATGAATTGAGACCGTATTTTGGAAATACCTAATTATCTTGAATATAGCAACCATTTCTTGATTTTCCGATTGCCTGAAAGGAACCAAAGAAACATCTTGTTCTTTTTTCTTCCAAAATTTCTGATCTCTAGTAGACCTCTCAGTAGGATTCCAACCCAGATGAAGTTCTGACCATTTGTCAGAGAGAAAAGGAATCTCTGTTTGATCGATCCATTTGTGATATTCGGAATCCTCATTTCTAATGGAATCGAAATGATCTCTGGATTGATAAGAAGATCCTTTCCATTGGCGAAAATCCGCGAAAATGGATCTTGTGGAATCATATTGAATATTTGACGATACATTCCGTACCTTGCTAAAAAACGGATCCTGATTTACCAACCACACATTGTCTAAAGCTCCTTGTTGTTTGAGGAAACCCTCTCCTTCAATTGGTCCTTTTTCATAAAAAGCAGACATGAGCAAGTCTTTCCCTAAGATTTCGAATAACTGTCCCCAATTCAAGTTGATTATGTTTTGCTTCTTCCTCGGAGAAAGACGATCAAACAATTTCCAATCATGGTCCTTGCCGATCGGATCATCCATATAGGATAGAAAAAGAAACTCCATAGATTTGCTATCTTTCTCTTTGAATGAGATCTCAATTCCAGCTACGGTTTCATTCGATATCTGACAACTAGAATCCCTCTTTTTTCCGATCTGGTTCCTCCACCACCGCGAACCCCGGTTAGATTCAGGCATGATACACTTTTGATTTATTGGGAGAACCCAAGTACTCTCTTGCGGATCCATGAAAGAACTCTCAGAAATCTTTTTCCCTTTTGGAAGATGCAGGAGCGAAACAATCAACCTATTGATATTGGAAGACCGAAAAGATTCTTCCAATGTCTCATTTCTGGGTCCAATGGAATTCATAGGTATAGGAATAAGCCCCATCAAATAGAGATTTTTGATTTCGACCATCTTTCGATTGTTAATACGAGATATAAGGACCACTACTACAAGCAGTACTACACCTTTGATCATGAAATATGGATTGCTTGTTGAACCCTGTGAATCGCGTGAAAGTAGGACACTCCAAATTCGGGGGTCAAAGAGTTTCAGAAAACGATCTTGGTGGAAAAAAATTGGTTTGATCCATGAATCTAAGAAATTGTGAGATTTTTTGGTCTCTCTCAATTCCCAGATCCAGAATCTGTCGAATAAATGTCCTATCATTAATGCCTCCTAAAGGTTTGAGTTCAATTGGAATTTGGTTAGTTCTATTTACGACAATACTTTCCTTTCGATTTACGAGAATACTTTGTTGAATAGATGTTCTGTCATTGATGCCTCCTAAAGATTTGAGTTCAATTGGAATTTGGTTAGTTACGATAATACCTGTTAAGCATCCATGGCTGAATGGTTAAAGCGCCCAACTCATAATTGGCAAATTCGTAGGTTCAATTCCTGCTGGATGCACACCAATGGTTCAATAAGTCTATTGGAATTGGCTCTCGATTCATATATCTATTCGATTAATAGATCTATTAATCGAATACCATACATAACCAATTGGTATATTCATACTATATCATATGAACAATTACTATATCATATGCACAATAAGAACTCGAATTCTTATCGATACTGGAACTCATAGGGAGGAAATTCATGGATGGAATCAAATACGCAGTAGTTACAGAAAAAAGTGTTCGGTTATTGAGGAAGAATCAATATACTTCTAATGTCGAATCAGGATCAACTAGGACAGAAATCAAGCATTGGATCGAGCTCTTCTTTGGTGTCAAGGTAATAGCTATGAATAGTCATCGACTCCCCGGAAAGGGTAGACGAGTGGGACCTATTATGGGACATACAATGCATTACAGACGTATGATCATTACGCTTCAAGCGGGTTATTCTATTCCACCTATTAGAGAGCTTATAGAGAAACGAATTTAAAGCAAAATACTTAATAACAAGGATAACATGGCCATACATTTCTACAAAACTTCTACCACGAGCACACGCAACGGAGCCGGAGACATGAAATCCAATCCACGAAAGAATTTGATTTCTGGACAGCATCATTGTGGTAAAGGTCGTAATGCCAGAGGAATCATTACCGCAAGGCATAGAGGGGGAGGTCATAAGCGTCTATACCGTAAAATCGATTTTCGACGGAATGAAAAAGACATATCTGGTAGAATCGTAACCATAGAATACGACCCGAATCGAAATGCATACATTTGTCTCATACACTATGGGGATGGTGAGAGGAGATATATTTTACATCCCAGAGGGGCTCGAATTGGAGATACCATTGTTTCTGGTACAGAAGTTCCTATATCAATGGGAAATGCCCTACCTTTGAGTGCGGTTTGAACTATTGATTTACGTAATTGGAAGGAACCAATTAGGTTTACGACGAAACCTATAAATCGATCACTGATTCAATTTGAGTACCTCTACAGGATAGACCTCAACAGAAAACTGTTGAGTAAGGACAGCAAGTGATTGAGTTCAGTAGTTCTTCATAGAAAATTATTGACTCTAGAGATATGGTAATATGGAGAAGACAAAATTGTTTGAAGCACGGACAGAACCGGAAGCGCCCCCTCTTTCAAAGACGGGTTATTCACATTTCATTTGATGGTCAGAGGCGAATGGAAAGCGGTAATTAGAAAGATCCCCCGGGGAAAAATAGAGATGTCTCCTACGTTACCCGTAATATGTGGAAGGATCGACGTAATTTCATAGAGTCATTCGGTCTGAATGCTACATGAAAAACATAAGCCAGATGATGGAACGGGGAGACCTAGGATGTAGAAGAGATCCTAAGATGAGCGATTCGGCAGATTTGGATTCCTATATATCCACTCATATGTCATCATACGATCATATAAGATCCATCTGTCTAGATATCATCATATACATCTAGAAAGCCGTATGCTTTGGAAGAAGCTTGTACAGTTTGGGAAGGGGTTTTGATTGATAAAAAAGAAGAATCCACTTCAACCGATATGCCCTTAGGCACGGCCATACATAATATAGAAATCACACTTGGAAAGGGTGGACAATTAGCTAGAGCAGCAGGTGCTGTAGCGAAACTGATTGCAAAAGAAGGGAAATCGGCCACATTAAGATTACCATCGGGGGAGGTCCGTTTGATATCCAAAAACTGCTCAGCAACAGTCGGACAAGTAGGTAATGTTAGGGTGAACCAAAAAAGTTTGGGTAGAGCCGGATCTAAGTGTTGGCTAGGTAAGCGTCCCGTAGTAAGAGGAGTTGTTATGAACCCCGTAGACCATCCCCACGGGGGCGGTGAAGGCAGAGCCCCAATTGGTAGAAAAAAACCTATGAGTCCCTGGGGCTATCCTACACTTGGAAGAAGAACTCGGAAAAGGAAAAAATATAGTGATAGTTTGATTCTTCGTCGCCGTAAAAGGAGTTAGAAACTAATGCAAATCCAATTTTGCGAATTGGAAATCATCTTCTTAGTCTTTCCAATCAAATCAATTTCAATTTCAAGGAGAATGAAGTTATGGCACGTTCACGAAAAAAGAATCCTTTTGTGGCTAATCACTTATTGAGAAAAATTGAAAAACTCAATAGGAGAGAACAAAAAGAAATAATAGTAACTTGGTCTAGAGCATCCACCATTATACCCACAATGATTGGTCATACAATTGCCATTCATAATGGAAAAGAACATTTCCCCATTTATATAACAGATGGTATGGTAGGACATAAATTGGGAGAATTCGTACCTACTCGAATTTTTGGTGGACATCCAAAAAATGAGAATCGATCTCGTCGTTAATCTTGATTCATTTTTTCATTTCTTTTGATTTCCATCTAGTTAGTTAATATTGATTGGGAATTCTCATTATTCCATTTTGCTTTCTTTCAATACTGCTTTCTCCAATTTCCTCTTTTTTTCATATCGAATTCGAATTGAAACATGAAGCCTTTTAATACTAATATCAATCCACTTAATAGTCATATTAATCGAATTCCTACTAATATTAATCGAAATAGACTGATCTAAATAGAAAGACTAATATAGAAATTAATGGAGAAATATCTATATATATAGGAAATCAAATTCCATTTCATACATAAAACATATGAAAACATAACAAAAAAAAAAAAGAAATCCAAAATCTTTCAATAAGCAATAAAAGATTTCGAAACTAGAAATTGATTAGAAGCAAATATATATAGAAATGGATAGGTTTCAAAAAGGTGAAAGGATCGGTTCAAAAAAGGTGAAATAAGTTAAGAAAATCAATTCAAATCAATTCCAATTAAGAAATTCAGAATGAATTAAGTTAATATATACTATATGCAATTAGGTTAATATATATAGAATAGTCTATGGATAAGATTTGTATATTGATATATGGACTCATTAATCGATCCATTAATATATAGATCTGAAATAGATAGATTCTAGATCGGAAAGAGATAGATATTAGATAGATATTAAGTAGAAAAATTCTAGACTAAAAGAAATCGAAATCAAATAATTGCTCATCATCTATTAGTGTGGGGTAACTAACCTTATGATAAAGAAGAACTCAAATGGATCGGGGATAGAAGTGAAAGTTTTAGCTCAACATATACATATGTCTGCTTTCAAAGCCCAAAGAGTAATTGATCAAATTCGCGGGCGTTCCTATGAAGAAACACTTATGATACTGGAACTCATGCCTTATCGAGCATCTTATCCTATTTTAAAATTGGTTTATTCTGCAGCAGCAAATGCTAGTCATAATATGGCTTTGAACAAAGCCGATTTATTTATTAGTAAAGCCGAAGTCAATAGAGGTGCTATTGTTAAAAAGTTAAGACCTCGGGCTAAAGGACGTAGTTATGCAATAAAAAAACGCACCTGTCATATAACAATCGTATTGAAAGAAAAATCGAACAAGGTTTTCTAGAAAGCAAAGATTTCCATTAAGACTTCAAAATAACATATGGATGAGGAGAGAAGATAATAGAAAAATATGGGACAAAAAATAAATCCACTGGGTTTCCGACTTGGTACAACTCAAAATCATCATTCTATTTGGTTCGCACAACCAAAAAGTTTTCCCGCAGGTCTTGAAGAAGATAAAAAAATACGAGATTCTATCAAGAATTTTGTACAAAAAAATATGGAAAGAGCTCCCGGTTCCGAAGGAATTGCACGTATAGAAATTCGAAAAGAACTCGATGTAATCCGGGTCATAATCCATATAGGATTCCTAGATTTATCATCGAAGGAGGAAACCCAACTAATTAAAGAATTAGAGATAGATTTACAAAAAAAGGTAAATCCGGTGAACCATAGATTCAAGATTGCTATCAAAAGAATTCAAAAACCTTATGGGCAACCCAAAATTCTTGCAGAATATATAGCTTTCCAATTACAAAATCGAGTTTCTTTTCGAAAAGCAATGAAAAAAGCTGTTGAATTAGCTCAAAAAACAGATACAAAAGGAATTCGAGTACAAATTGCAGGGCGTATCGATGGAAAAGAAATGGCCCGTGTTGAATGGATTAGAGAAGGTAGAGTTCCCCTACAAACGATTCGTGCTAAAATTGATTATTGTTCCTATACAGTTCGAACTATCCATGGACTATTAGGTATCAAAATTTGGATATTTGTAGACGAAGAATCATAATCAATAGAGGTCGAGGTACCGAGGTAGAAGGTAATAAATAATCGAATAAATAGGCCTTCTTTGTCTTGCTATTCTATTACAATTTCATCGAGTATAGTAATCGAACCAAAAATGCAAAAATTTGCATTCTTTCCGTTCAATCCAAAATAAAAAAAAAAAAAGACTCATTTTAGTTCTATAGGGTCAAATAAAAATTCGATTGACCATTTCATTTGGTATAATTGCTATGCTTAGTGTGTGACTCGTTGGTTTTTTCTTTCAAGTTGGGATTCAAAAAACTGACGAATCCCTAGACTATAGAACTATGGGCTAGTCACTCTAGAAGGAGAAAGAAACGAAAAACCAGCTTATTGCTTCGTATTGCCAAGATCCCACGAACCAGTCACTAGATGATCCATGAATCATCTAGTTGTAGCAACTGAAATCTTAGTTCATAAAAAATTGATGAGAAATTCGATGAAATTCCGAATTTGAACAAAGGGATCTAGATAAAGTAGAGGATGATAGAAAGAGAGAAGGAAAATATGAATGATATAATCGAATTCCAATATGTATGGCCTCGGAATTATCTAATAAGAATCAAAAGCAATGTGATAAAGCATCAATACTCATAAGAAACCAAAGTAAAGAGCCCAAGTTAATAGAAACTAAGGAAATTGACTCAAAAATGAATAAGTTAGTTAGTAGCTCCATTGCAAAGTTCAGGCCTAACCATTAGCCTAGAAGCGATAGGAACGAGGAAACCCGTGACTGCATAAGATTCGATTGAAAACGAATCCCAATAATTCATCGGGAAGGATGGCGGAACGAACCTGGAACCTATTTCTTCTGAGCGGTCATAGCACGATTTGATCGCTACGAATGAAGGAGAAAAGAGTCAATATTCGCCCGCGAAACTCTTTTTTTTTTTTTTATTGACTTTTACCGGATTAACCAATTTTTGTGATTCAAGAAAGGTAAAAAAAAATGAAAGAAGGATTCATTCGAATAAGAAGATCCATTTCGAAATCGATGTCGAATTCGACTTTGACGATTTCTTCTATATATATAGCTATCTAATACAAATCTAGAAAAATACAAATAAGAAATATAGAAATACAGCTTCTTATTAATCAAAAAATCCCACGATGGAATTTCCGATTTGAATAAGACCTATGTAATAGGAATCTGATTTCTTATTCCATTATTTGATTCGCGAGGAGCTGGATGAGAAGAAATTCTCATGTCCAGTTCTGCAGTAGAGATGGAATGAAAAAGGAACCATCAACTATAACCCCAAAAAAACCAGATTCCGTAAACAACATAGAGGAAGAATGAAAGGAATATCTTCTCGAGGCAATCGTGTTTGTTTCGGAAAATATGCTCTTCAGGCACTTGAACCCGCTTGGATCACAGCTAGACAAATAGAAGCCGGTCGAAGAGCAATGACACGATATGCGCGCCGTGGCGCAAAAATATGGGTACGTATATTCCCTGACAAACCCGTGACACTAAGAACTGCGGAAACGCGTATGGGTTCGGGAAAGGGCTCCCCCGAATATTGGGTATCCGTTGTCAAGCCGGGTCGAATCCTTTATGAAATGAGTGGAGCATCAGAAACTCGAGCCAGAGTGGCTATTGGAATAGCTGCGTCGAAAATGCCTATACGAAGTCAATTTGTTATTGCGAAATAAGAATGTAGAACCAAGGAAATGGTAGTTTAGTCAAAATAGAATAAAGAGGATTTTTTGATTTCTGGACACAGAATATTTCTTTTTTCCTTCATTCCTTGCATTGAAAGACCAGATCAAATATGATTCAAGCTCAGACCCTTTTGAATGTAGCGGATAATAGCGGAGCTCGCAAATTAATGTGTATTCGAATCTTAGGGGCTAGTAATCGTCAATATGCTCGAATTGGTGACGTTATTGTTGCGGTAATCAAGGAAGCAGTGCCCCATATGCCTCTAAAAAAATCCGAAGTAATTCGAGCTGTAATTGTACGTACACGGAAAGAACTCAAACGTGACAGCGGTATGATAATACGATATGATGACAATGCAGCAGTTGTCATTGATCAAAAAGGAAATCCAAAAGGAACTCGGGTTTTTGGTGCAATTGCTGAAGAATTGAGAGAGTTGCATTTTACTAAAATCGTCTCATTAGCTCCCGAGGTATTATAAATACTAATAAATGCAATTTGGATATAGTAAGTGAAATAGACCAATCAATTATGTGTCTCAAGTATATATTTACAAATTCATAAAAAAACATGTTGATTATATGAAACCAAAATTGGAGGACAAAAAGAATTAGAGTATGGGTAGAGACACTATTGGCGATATAATAACTTCGATAAGAAATGCTGACATGAACAAAAAAGAAAGAGTTCGAATCCCATCTACTAATATCACTGAAACCATTATTAAAATACTTCTAGAGGAAGGTTTTCTTAAAAACGTTAGAAAACATCGGGAAAATAACAAATCTTTCTTGGTTTTAACCTTGCGACATAAAAGAAAGACTGGGAAAGGGATACAGAAAACGATTTTCAAACGTATCAGTCGACCCGGTCTACGAATCTATTCGAACTATCAACGAATTCCTAAGATTTTAGGTGGAATGGGGATTGCAATTCTTTCCACTTCTCAAGGTATAATGACAGATCGAGAAGCCCGACTAAAAAAAATTGGGGGAGAACTCTTGTGTTATATATGGTGATCTTTCCCTTTTGGCATCCTAATTGGATCTCTAACTTCCTATCTGCAAAAAAGAGGGGGAGGGTCTATGACTACACCTGCATTAGTTGCTATTTCAAGGGAGGTAACCCCGAATGAAAGAAAAAAAAGAAGCAAAAATAATTCATGAGGGTTTAATTACTGAATCATTTCCCAACGGTATGTTCCGGGTCCGTTTAGATAACGGAGATTTAGTTCTAGGTTATATTTCGGGGAAGATTCGATGCGGTTTTATACGTATACTACTGGGAGATAGAGTCAAAATTGAAGTAAGTCGTTATGATTCAACCAAAGGCCGTATAATTTCTAGACTTGACAACAAAGATTCGAATGATGTGGATTATTCGAATGATGTGGATTAAAAAATGCAAAAGTTTCAAAAGTGGGGAATTCGAAATATGAAAATCAAGGCTTCTGTTCGTAAAATTTGTGTCAAATGCCGACTGATTCGTAGGCGCGGACGAATTCTAGTGATTTGCTCCAACCCGAAACATAAACAAAGACAAGGATAAGAAGAACCCTTCTTAAAAGGAACTAACTTTAGGAAGGACTCTTGTAAGTCAAAAGGATCAAAAATTTGGAACCTGAAATGAATATCTCCGTATATTTCCGACTCATATTTATGAGATGATAAAAGATGGCAAAACCTATAGCAAGAATTCGCTCGCATCGGAATAGACGTACTCGTTCACGTAGAAATGGACGTATAATACCAAAAGGAGTTATTCATGTTCAAGCGGGTTTCAACAATACCATTGTAACTGTTACAGATGTACGAGGTCGAGTGGTTTCTTGGTCCTCCGCCGGTACTTCTGGATTCAAGGGCCCAAGAAGAGGGACACCTTTTGCTGCTTACGAAGCAGCACAAAATGCCGTTGCGATGGCGCGGGATCAGGGTATGGAACGAGCAATGGTCAAAATACGGGGCGCTGGTGCCGGAAGAGATGGAGCACTGCGAGCCATTTGGCGAAGTGGTCTAGTAATCAAGATTTTTCGCGATGTAACCCCTCTGCCACATAATGGATGCAGACCCCCTAACAAAAGGCGGGTATAAAAATCCGAATGGAATAGATTTCAAGAGAAAGAAACGATTTCCCAATCAAACGATTTACCAATCATAATCTATTAGTATGGTTCAAGAGGAAGTAGGAGAATCCACTC